TTGAACAAAAAATGGATACCTTTGATGGAAAATCATTATTAACGGGCATGACCTCAATAAGTGAATTTGATGGGGAATCAAATCCTAATTTTAAGGGGCTTTATTTACTTTCAGAACAAGGAAGGATTGATTCAAAAAATCAATCGAAATATTTATTCGATGCAATTACAACATATTCCAATGATCAAACAATTAAAAAAAAATCTATTTTAATAAATGAAATAAATAAAAAGGTCCCTCGATGGCCATACAAATTGATTGACGATTTGGATGACGAAGAAGAAGAGTTAACCGCGGAGCGTGGTATTCGTTCACGAAAAGCCAAACGTATGGTAATTTTTAATGAAAATGAAAAAAATCCGAATACTATTGACGATACTATTATTAATCGTAATCCAGAAGACGAGGTAGCTTTTATACGTTATTTGGAACAATCCGATTTTCGCCGAGATATAATCAAAGGAGCCATGCGTGCTCAAAGACGTAAAACAGTTACTTGGAAAGTGTTTCAACCAAATGTGCATTCACCGCTTTTTTTGGACAGAGTAGACATAGACAAAACTTTTTTTTTTTCTTTTGATATCTCCAGAATGCTTAATCAAATTTTTAGGAATTGGATGGGGGAGGGTGTGGAATTAAAAATTTCGGATTATGATTATGAAGAGAAAGAGGCGAAAGAAAAAGAAAAGGATAAAAAAAAAGAAGAGAATGAACGTATGACAATAGCAGAAAATTGGGAAAGTGTTATATTTTCGCAAACAGTAAGGAGTTCTTTGTTAGTAACCCAAGCAATTCTTAGAAAATATATAGTATTTCCTTTGTTGATAATAGCAAAAAATATTGGACGTATGCTATTATTTCAATCCCCGGAGTGGTACGAGGATTGGCAAGAGTGGAGTCGAGAAAGGCATGTTAAATGTACCTTTAGTGGTGTTCAATTATCAGAAAAAGAATTTCCTAAAGATTGGTTAACAAAAGGTATTCAGATAAAGATCCTATTTCCTTTCTGTCTGAAACCGTGGCACAGATCTAAGCTACAATCCCAGCATAGAGATTCAACGAAAAACAACGGGAAAGGGTATAATTTTTGTTTTTTAACAGTTTGGGGAATGGAAACTAAACTACCTTTTGGTTTACCCATAAAACAACCTTCCTTTTTTCAACCTGTTTTTAAAGAACTTGGAAAAAAACTTAGAAAACTTATAAAGAAATGTTTTCTAGCTCGAAAAATTATAAAAAAAAGAACAAAATGGCTTCTAAAGGTATCAAAAGAGAAAACAAGATGGGTTATAAAAAAAGTTCGATTAAAAAAAAGAATAATGAAAGAGCTTACAAAAGAAAAAGTAAGTCCGATTCCATTGAGGGAAATATATGAATCGAATAAAAATATAAAAAAAAAACAAATGATAATAGGTAATCAGATGATTCATGAATCGTCCATTCGAATTAGATCCATGGATTGGACAAATTATTCACTGACAGAAAAAAAGATGAAGGATCTAGCTGATAGGACAAGTACAATCAGAAATAAAATAGAAAAAATCACAAAAGACAAGAAAAACATATTTAAAACTCCACATATAAACATTAGTACTAATGAAACAAGTTTTTATGATAAAAGATTAGAATCGACGAAAAATTTTTGGCAGATATTAAAAAGAAGAAATGCCCGACTAATACGTAAATGTCACTATTTTTTGAAATTTTTTATTGAAAGGATATACATAGATATCTTTTTACGTATCATGAATATTCCCAGAATAACTATACAAAATTTACTTAAATCAAAAAAAAAAATTACTGATAAATACAGTTACAATGATGAAACAGATAAAAAAAGGATTGATGAAACAAAAAAAAATACAAAAAATTTTATTTCGACTATAAAAAATATAAAAAAGTCAATTTCTAATATTAGTAATAAGAATTCAAAAATTTTTTGTGACCTCTCTTCCTTGTCACAGGCATATGTATTTTATAAATTATCACAAACCCAAGTTATTAACAAGTATCACTTGAAATCCGTATTTCAATATCACGGAACAACCCCTTTTATTAAGGATAGAATAAAAAATTTTTTTGGAACACAAAGAATATTTCATTCCAAATCAAGGTATAAGAAACTTCGCGATTTTGAAATGAATGAGTGGAAAAGCTGGTTAATAGGCAATGATCACTATCAATACGATTTATCTCAGAATAGATGGTCTAGATTAGTATCGAAAAAATGGAGAAATAGAATAAATCAAAGTTTTATGGTTCAAAATAAAAACTTAGAAAATTTTGATTCATATGAAAAAGACCAATTAATTAATTACGAGAAACAAAAAAATTATATAGTGAATTCATTAACGAGCCAAAAAGATAAATTAAAAAAAAAATACAAATACGATCTTTTATCAAATAAATATATTAATTATGAGGATAAGAAGGGTTCAGATATTTATGGATCGCCCTTTCAAGTAAACGAGGCCCGAGGGATTCCCTATAATTACAAGAAATATAATTACAATACATATAATACTGAATTTTTTTATTTGCCGGGAGATATAGATCTCAGTAATTATCTAGGAGAAGATTATATTATTGATAGGGATAAAAATGATAAAAATCCGGATAGAAAATATTTTGATTGGAGAACTATTAATTTTTGTCTTACAAAAAAGATCGATATTGAGGAATGGACAAATATAGATATCGGGACCAACGCGAACATTCATAAAAATACTAAGACTCGGACGAATTATTATCAAATAATTGATAAAAATAAAAAGAACCTGGAACTTTTCCCAGAATTTTTGTTACTTTATAATGCATATAAGATTCAACCGTGGATCATACCAATCAATTTACTTCTTTTTAATAAAAAATGGAGTATAAATAAAAAACAAAAAGAGGTTCACGAAAATTATTATGGGGGATTAGACATTGAAAAAGACGTAGTTAGTGAAACCGCAACAGAGGAGTTCTATTTCTTCCTGAAAAGAAATTTTCTTTTTCAATTTCGATGGGAGCCTCCTTTTAGCCAAACAATAATCAATAATATCAAGGCATATTGTCTACTGCTTAGATTGATAAATCCAAAGGAAATGACTATATCCTCTATTCAAAGAGAAGAAATGCGCCTGGATGTAATGATGATTCCGAGGGTTACAACTATTGAAAATTTGGAAAACATGGGATTTTTTATTGAACCAGCTCGGCTATCCATAAACTGGGATGGACAATTTATCATGTACCAAACTATAGCTATTTCACGGGTGCATAAGAGTAAACAACAAACTAATCGAAATCGAAGATGCCAAGAAAAAAGAAATGTTCATAAGAATGGTCTTAATGAATTCATTGCACGACGACATAAAAAGTTTTTTGGGAATAAAGACAAAAATCATTATGATTTTATTTTTCTTGAAAATATTTTATCTCCTAGACGTCGTAGAGAGTTGAGAATTCTAAATTGTTTAAATTCGAGAAATTTAAATGTTGGGGATAGAAACCACGTATTTTGCAATGGGAACAATGCAAGGAACTGCGATCCATTTTTTTATGAGGATAAGCATCTTGATGTAGATGTAGATACAAGTCCATTTTTTAGGTTCAAATTATTTCTTTGGCCCAATTATCGATTAGAAGATTTAGCTTGTATGAATCGCTATTGGTTTGATACCAATAATGGCAGTCGTTTCAGTATGTCAAGGATACATATGTATCCACGATTGAAAATTAGTTGATGGTACATTTCCATGTATCAAGTGGCATATCTGGTATGTATATGAAGTCAACCAAATATACACACGCCTTGTGTTATATTACATTCTGGTACATGATACTGATTCAATGACCTTATCTTATCTCAGCTTAGAGCAATTATATCTATATCAATCAATTATATCTATGAATGAATCGTCATAATCTTCTTAATCTTGGGTTCAAATTCCTATTTTTGTGGGTGTAGAAATGTACCGACCATCCATATCTGAATAAAATGGAAAATAAAATGGTATTGATAAATTTAATTTGAAAAAAAAAGAAAGGAGTATATATGAGTAAATTCAGATTATTGTGTATAACAAATTAAAATAACTGGCATTATTATTACTGATCAGTAAAATCCATATCTGTAAAAATAAAGAAAAAGGGAAGAAAGTTCTTTTTATGGTAAAAAATTTATTCATTTCAGTTAGTTCGCAAGAAGAAAAAGAAGAAAATAAGGGGTCTGTTGAATTTCAAGTATTCAGTTTCACCAATAAGATACGTAGACTTACTTCCCATTTGGAATTGCACAGAAAAGACTATTTATCTCAGAGAGGTCTACGGAAAATTCTGGGAAAACGTCAACGGCTGCTGGCTTATTTGTCAAAGAAAAATAGAGTACGTTATAAAGAATTAATTAGTCAATTGGATATTCGGGAGCCAAAAACTCGTTAAGTTAATTTGACGAATAGTTTTTAATTATTTTATTTTTAATTATTTATTTTATTTATATTATACTTGGAAATTCTATTTTATTTTATTAAATTTTGATGAACTTCATTTCGTTTTCAGCAATTCCTGGAATAATGAATCGGGGAAAAAATATATGACTATACCAACTACAAGAAAAGACCTCATGATAGTCAATATGGGTCCTCAACACCCGTCAATGCATGGTGTTCTTCGACTCATCGTTACTCTAGACGGGGAAGATGTTATTGACTGTGAACCCGTATTGGGTTATTTACACAGAGGAATGGAAAAAATTGCAGAAAATCGAACAATTATACAATATCTTCCTTATGTAACACGCTGGGATTATTTAGCGACTATGTTTACAGAGGCAATAACGGTAAATGGACCAGAACAGCTGGGAAATATTCAAGTACCGAAAAGAGCGAGCTATCTTAGAGTAATTATGCTAGAACTGAGTCGTATAGCTTCTCATTTGTTATGGCTTGGCCCTTTTATGGCAGATATAGGTGCGCAGACTCCTTTCTTCTATATTTTCCGAGAGAGAGAATTGATATATGACCTATTTGAATCCGCCACAGGTATGCGAATGATGCATAATTATTTCCGTATCGGAGGGGTTGCTGCTGATCTACCTTATGGCTGGATAGATAAATGTTTAGATTTCTGTGATTATTTTTTAACGGGGGTTACTGACTATCAAAAGCTTATTACGCGTAATCCCATTTTTTTGGAACGAGTTGAAGGAGTGGGCATTATTGGTGGAGAGGAAGCAATAAATTGGGGTTTATCAGGACCAATGTTACGAGCTTCTGGAATTCCATGGGATCTTCGTAAAGTCGATCATTATGAGTGTTACGACGAATTTGATTGGGAAGTACAATGGCAAAAAGAAGGAGATTCGTTAGCTCGTTATTTAGTCCGAATCAATGAAATGACGGAATCCATAAAAATTATTCAACAAGCTTTGGAAGGAATTCCGGGAGGGCCCTATGAGAATTTAGAGGTACGGCGCTTTGATAGAACAAAGGATTCCGAATGGAATGATTTTGATTATCGATTCATTAGTAAAAAACCTTCGCCCACTTTTGAATTGTCTAAACAAGAACTTTATGTGAGAGTAGAAGCCCCAAAGGGAGAATTGGGAATTTTTTTGATAGGAGATCGGAGTGTTTTTCCATGGAGATGGAAAATTCGTCCACCAGGTTTTATCAATTTGCAAATTCTTCCTCAGCTAGTTAAAAGAATGAAATTGGCTGATATTATGACAATACTAGGTAGTATAGATATTATTATGGGAGAAGTTGATCGTTGAAATGATAATTGATACAACAAAAGTACAAGCTATCAATTCTTTTTCCAGATCGGAATCCTTAAAAGAGATTTATGGGCTCATATGGTTACTTGTTCCTATTTTTACTCCTGTATCCGGAATCATAATAGGGGTACTAGTAATTGTGTGGTTAGAAAGACAAATATCTGCAGGGGTACAACAACGTATTGGACCTGAATATGCGGGTCCTTTGGGAATTCTTCAAGCTTTAGCAGATGGTACCAAACTACTTTTCAAAGAGGATCTTCTCCCATCTCGAGGAGATATTAGTTTATTCAGTATCGGACCATCTATAGCGGTCATATCTATTTTACTCAGTTATTCAGTAATTCCTTTTGGCTATCGCCTTGTTTTGGCCGATCTCAGTATAGGAGTTTTTTTATGGATTGCCATTTCCAGCATTGCTCCTATTGGACTTCTTATGTCAGGATATGGATCGAATAATAAATATTCCTTTTTAGGTGGTCTACGAGCTGCTGCTCAATCGATTAGTTATGAAATACCATTAACTCCATGTGTGTTATCAATATCTCTACGTGCGATTCGTTGGGACATGTACTTTTTTTTACCTATTTATTTTCATTTTCGTTCTAGGAAAAAAGTTGAATGTATTGAATAGATATCCTTTTTTATTCATCATTCAGGGCGATGGACTAAACCAGATAGTTATATGAGTGAAACAAAACAGCTTAGAAATTGGCAGTAAAAAGATTGATTGAGTCTCATTCCCTAGGTACAAGAGTTAAGCAGACGTAAATATAATACAGTAGAAACGGGTTACCCCAAGATTGGTTGATTAGTCATCATAGTTTGAAGCGGGTACAAAAGATCAACTGTATGGAATTTTTACTGTTGTATGTATTACCATACCGGGGATCGAACAAACATAAGTGGACGGTTAGGAATACCAAGGTACACAAAGGATTAGTAATGGAGATAATGTAAGTAAGTAAGTTATCCAAAGGGATATTTCTGCATAACATAAAAGGAATCCTAATGGGGCTTTAAGTTGGTAGAAATGATCAAGCAGTACTTCCCCATGATCCCGATCCAGAGTATGCTCCTACCCACTGATTAAACAAATTACTATAAGGAACGAAGCAATCCTTTATTTATTTTTTTATAGACTTTTTTATGAGTGAAAAAGAAGAACAGTAACGAACTAAATAAATGCAATTTCAAAAAAAAAAATAAAATTATAAAGGATGAGATCAATTCAGAAGCATTTTTTTGTTATTTATAGCAGACAGAATTGCATTGGTCTAATTTTGGACTCTCCGATGTATCTTTACTCTATCTACTCTAAAAGAAAGACAAGTATATCGAGATAATATTTGAACCTGTCCTTAGATTTATTCACGGCCATCGAGGAGCCGTATGAAGCTTAAGTCTCATGTACGGTTTTGCAATAGCGATGGGAATAGTGATGTTATCACCGACTATGATTATCTAACAGTTCAAGTACAGTTGATATAGTTGAGGCGCAGTCAAAATATGGTTTTTGGGGTTGGAATCTGTGGCGCCAACCTATAGGATTTGCTGTTTTTTTAATTTCTTCCCTAGCGGAATGCGAGAGATTACCTTTTGATTTACCAGAAGCAGAGGAAGAATTAGTAGCAGGTTATCAAACCGAATATTCAGGTATAAAATTTGGTTTATTTTACGTTGCTTCCTATCTAAATCTACTAGTTTCTTCATTATTTGTAACGGTTCTTTACTTGGGTGGCTGGAATCTCTCTATTCCGTACATATTAATTCCTGAGCTTTTCGGAATAGAAGTGGGCGGAGTCTTTGGAACGACAATTGGTATCTTTATTACATTAGCTAAAGCTTATTTGTTCCTGTTCATTCCTATCACAACAAGATGGACTTTGCCTAGGATGAGAATGGACCAACTGTTAAATCTTGGGTGGAAATTTCTTTTACCTATTTCTTTAGGTAATCTATTATTGACAACTTCGTCCCAACTCTTTTCACTGTAAAGGCACAGGATATTCTAGATTCATAACTTCTCTCAAACAAGAGAAAGAAACATCAAATTATTCATACATATTCACGATATGTTCCCCATGGTAACTGGGTTCATGAATTATGGTCAACAAACAGTACGGGCTGCAAGGTATATCGGTCAAAGTTTTATGATTACCTTATCCCATACGAATCGTTTACCTGTAACTATTCAATATCCTTATGAAAAATTGATCACATCAGAGCGTTTCCGCGGTCGAATTCACTTTGAATTTGATAAATGCATTGCTTGTGAAGTATGTGTTCGGGTATGTCCTATAGATCTCCCTGTTGTTGATTGGAAATTGGAAACTGATATTCGAAAGAAACGATTGCTTAATTACAGTATTGATTTTGGAATCTGTATATTTTGTGGTAACTGTGTTGAATATTGTCCAACAAATTGTTTATCAATGACTGAAGAATATGAACTTTCTACTTATGATCGTCACGAGTTGAATTATAATCAAATTGCTTTGGGTCGGTTACCAATGTCAGTAATTGGAGATTACACAATTCGAACAATTATGAATTCGACTCAAATCAAAAAATCTGTGGCTAAACCACTTGATTCAAGAACAATTACCAATTTCTAAGATTAAGTTTTGATCTAAATTAAAGTAGCGAAGCTTCTTTAATTTTGCTTGGTCAATAAAGAAAAACCTAACTATAGAGTGGTCAAAATAATGGTTTTTAGGGATTGAAAATATATTCATATATATGTGATCTGTGATGATTTCTAAATTTAAATTTATCGATTATTTTTTTTAGTTATTTCGAAAAATTTCATTTATAACGAAACTTTCAGATAGAGAAACGGATAGAGAAATGGTATTTAACCATTCAATTAATCAATTAAATTAATAAGTATATCTAACCCACACCCCATTAGATTTAATTCAATTAGGAACATAGCAAAAAAATAGGGTAACTTCTTTTTTCTTGGTTTGGTCACTAGGATCATGAAAAATTTCGACTTAATTTATCTCTTATTTTACATAGAATGGATTTACCTGGACCAATACATGATTTTCTTGTAGTTTTTTTGGGATTGGGTCTTATAGTGGGCGGTCTAGGAGTGGTATTACTTACCAATCCGATTTTTTCTGCCTTTTCCTTGGGATTGGTTCTTGTTTGTACATCCTTATTTCATATTCCATCGAACTCCCATTTTGTAGCTGCTGCACAGCTCCTTATTTATGTGGGAGCTATAAATGTATTAATTGTATTTGCTGTGATGTTCATGAATGGTTCAGAATATTACAACGATTTCTATCTTTGGACCGTTGGAGATGGAGTCACTTCACTGGTTTGTACAAGTATTTTTGTTTCACTAATTACTACTATCCCAGATACGTCATGGTACGGGATTATTTGGACTACAAGATCAAACCAGATTTTAGAACAGGACTTGATAAATAATGGTCAACAAATTGGGATTCATTTATCAACAGATTTTTTTCTTCCATTTGAACTTATTTCGATAATTCTTTTAGTTGCCTTGATAGGTGCAATTGCTATGGCTCGTCAGTACTAAAAATGGAGTACTATAAAATTAAAATAAATAATTAATAAGGACTTGTTCTTTTCTTTAACTTCTATTTATTGTTCATGTATAAAATTAGAAAAAGGAAATGCTCTTAGTTAGATCTATTATCTATTACCAAATACCTTTATTTCGTACTTTATTATATTCTATTTTAGTCAATTGAATCGGTTGAATTGTTGTTCATATTGAAATGAATCGAGATTGGCGAGGAGTTGGTCAATGATGCTCGAACATGTACTTGTTTTGAGTGCCTATTTATTATCCATCGGTATCTATGGATTGATTACAAGTCGAAATATGGTTCGAGCGCTTATGTGTCTTGAGCTTATACTGAATGCAGTTAATATAAATTTCGTAACATTTTCTGATTTATTTGATAGTCGCCAATTAAAAGGAGATGTTTTCTCCATTTTTGTTATAGCAATTGCAGCTGCTGAAGCAGCTATTGGATTAGCTATTGTTTCATCAATTCATCGTAACAGAAAATCAACTCGTATCAATCAATCTAATTTGTTGAATAAATAGTGGTAATCATATAAAAAAAAATATAGAATATCTACAGAATATCCAATATCCACCAATTAAATTTAAATGGGTATGTGGGACATAATGATAATGGTGCTTTTTGCTAAAACGTAATAAATCAAAGTATCTTGGCCTTCTTT